ATAGATAAACAGATAAGAACTAGGTTCGCATAATTCAGTAATTTCTGTTTGTTCTCCTAATTGATTGATTGCAATTAAACTCGGCCCAATCCTTTTCCTAAAAAAAAGGATTGGGCCGAATAAAGAATGACCATCCTATACATTGTTGGATCCATAGGATTAATTATAGATCCTTGGGATTGGTGGATCATTTTCTATCCCGCAGTTTCAGGCTATAGATCAAGCCAAGGGGGACTCCTCTCTACCTACCCTGTATATTGTCTTTTTCATTTCATGTTGCAATAGAAACTTATTATTTGATTATATGATACGAGATTATACGAGAATGAATTCTTCATTTTATTTATAGGTTTATAGTATAGGAAGAAACAACTATTTATCTTTTTATCTTTTCGATGAGAATTTTTTTGTACATGACATGAGAGAAACCTCTTTTTATATTTCTAATTGAGGATTCTAGATTCTATCATAATATATATATCAATATATATATTGATAGCGATACCCTGAATTCCCCCCAAAAAGAATCATTTCTTTCAATACTCACCCGTTGTTAGTTAACAATTCCAATGATTGGATCATATGCTTAATTCTGATAGGAAATAAAATAGTAAAATGATTATTCATCGAATGACTATTCATCTATTATATTTTCATCAAATAGGGAGCAAGAAGACTCTATGAAAAAGTGGTGGTTCAATTCGATGTTGTCTAAGGAGAAGTTAGAACATAAGTGTGGGCTAAGTAAATCAATGGATAGTCTTAATGCTGTTGGACATACCGGTGGAAGTGAAGAGCCCATTCTAAATGATACGGAGAATAACATTCCTAGTTGGAGTGATAGTGGTAGTTATAGTTTCAGAAATGTTGATTATTTATTTGATATCAGGGATATTTGGAGTTTTATCTCTGATAACACTTTTTTAGTTAGGGATGGTAATGGTGACAGTTATTCTGTATATTTTGATATTGAAAATCAGATTTTTGAGATTGACAATAATAGTTTTTTTCTGAGTGAACTAGAAATTTTTTTTTCCAATTATTTGAATAGTAGGTCTAAGAGTAACAATCACGACTATTATCATTATATGTATGATACTCAATCTAGTTGGAATAATCACATTAATAGTTGCATTGATAGTTATCTTCGTTTTGAAGTCAGTATTCATAGTGACACTTTCAGCGGTACCGACAATTACAGTGACAGTTACATTTCTAGTTTCATTTGTACTGAAGGCGTAAGCGGTAGTCAAAGCAGGAATTCTAGTATAAGAACTGGTGGTAACAACCGCGATTTCAATATAAGAGGAAGATCTAATGATTTTGATATAAATAAAAAATACAGAAATTTGTGGGTTCAATGCGAAAATTGTTATGGATTAAATTATAAAAAATTTTTTAGGTCAAAACTGAATATTTGTGAACAGTGTGGATATCATTTGAAAATGAGTAGTTCAGATAGAATCGAACTTTTGATTGATCCGGGCACTTGGGATCCCATGGATGAAGATATGGTCTCTATGGACCCCATTGAATTTCATTCAGAGGAGGAACCTTATAGAGATCGTATCGATTCTTATCAAAGAAGGACAGGTTTAACTGAAGCTGTTCAAACAGGCATAGGTCAACTAAATGGTATTCCCATAGCAGTTGGGGTTATGGATTTTCAGTTCATGGGGGGTAGTATGGGATCCGTAGTAGGCGAGAAAATCACCCGTTTGATCGAGTATGCTACTAATCGATCTCTACCTGTCATTATTGTGTGTGCTTCTGGGGGAGCACGTATGCAAGAAGGAAGTTTGAGCTTGATGCAAATGGCTAAAATATCTTCTGCTTCATATAATTATCAATCAAATAAAAAGTTATTCTATGTATCAATCCTTACATCTCCTACAACTGGTGGAGTAACTGCCAGTTTTGGTATGTTAGGAGATGTTATTATTGCTGAACCCAACGCTCACATTGCTTTTGCGGGTAAAAGAGTAATTGAACAAACATTGAATAAAACAGTACCCGACGGTTCACAAGCGGCTGAGTATTCATTCCATAAGGGCTTATTTGACCCAATCGTACCGCGTAATCTTTTAAAAGGTGTTCTGAGTGAGTTATTTCAGCTGCACGGTTTCTTTCCTTTGAATAAAAACGCAAAAAAAAATATCGAAATAAAATGAAAATATAGAATAGAAGTGATTTCTATGTCTACCAAGAACTCCCATTTTTTACTTTTTTACTAGGAATCTTTGTTTGTTGGATTGAATTAGTTTAGTTAGAGTCGCGAACTTATAAAAAACTTGTTAATTTTAATAAAAAACCTTTTCTTTTATTATATTAGAAAGATATAAAGAATAAAAGAAAAGGATGGGGGAATAAGAAAATTTCTTAAACTTAAAGCGAATTATCATATATATTTGTCTAAATAGGTACACTTCATTTAGTTCTCATTCCTTGCACTTATTAACTACTTAAATATTAATATTATTTAGAATAGTTTCTATATAATAGAGATACTTATCATAAGATATCTTTATAATAGGTACAAATATTAAATCGAGGTACCCATTCTATGACAGATCTTAACTTACCCTCTATTTTTGTCCCTTTAGTGGGCCTAGTATTTCCTGCGATTGCAATGGCTTCTTTATTTCTTCATGTCCAAAAAAATAAGATTGTCTAGATCCGATGGGACCAAATTTCATCAATTTATTTCAACACTGAAACAGATATTTGTTTAGTGTAATATGGGACAATATGTGGCTTTTTCCGAACACAAACGAAAGAACTGTTATGCATGCGGATACATGATATCCGCATAAATGTATGTATATGATATGCGGGTATATCTGGTTAAAAATGATTGGCGAATATTTTTATATATTTTTATAATAGAAAGTATATGTATCTAACCAATTATTCCTAATGGTTCATATCAGACTAGTGCTAGTTGATGAAAGTTACTTCGGCATCATGAAAAGTAAAGTCAAATTTTTTCTCAATTCCAATCGAATGCAACTGGATCTAGTATAGTATGAACTGGCGATCAGAACATATATGGATAGAACTTATAACAGGGTCTCGAAAAGCAAGTAATTTTTGCTGGGCCTGTATCCTTTTTTTAGGTTCATTAGGATTCTTAGTGGTTGGAACTTCTAGTTATCTTGGTAGGAATCTGATACCTGGATTTACATCTCAGCAAATCATTTTTTTTCCACAAGGAATCGTGATGTCTTTCTATGGGATCGCGGGTCTATTCATTAGTTCATATTTGTGGTGCACAATTTCATGGAATGTAGGTAGTGGTTATGACCGATTCGATAGAAAAGAAGGAATAATGTGTATTTTTCGTTGGGGATTCCCTGGAATAAATCGTCGCATCTTCCTTCGCTTCTTTATGAAAGATATCCAATCAATCCGAATGGAAGTTAAAGAGGGTCTTTTTACTCGTCGTATTCTTTATATGGAAATAAGAGGCCAAGGAAACATTCCCTTGACTCGTACTGATGAGAATTTGACTCCGCGAGAAATTGAGCAAAAAGCTGCTGAATTGGCCTATTTCTTGCGCGTACCAATTGAAGTATTTTGAAATGAACCGAACGAAGAATGAATGTTTTCTCCACATAATAAAAGGAGCTTGCTAATTTCCTTTTTTTTTAATACAATTGAAGTTTCCTCAAACTGTTCATTCGAGAAAAACATGTTAGATTCCATTTCCTCGTTCCGTTGACGCAACAACCCGCTAGAATAAAACAAAAGCTGGGGAACGTATATGGAACAACTACAACTATTCCAACTATAATATAATAAATATAATAAACTATAATAAGAATACATTTTTTCTATACCAAAACCTTTTTGTATGCGTATTTGTATGCGTATAGGGCCCAACTCAATTCTTTTATACTAGTAAAAAGTCTAATTAAGTATGAATTCATCAAATATCCGAATATGTATTTCGTAATACAGAATTAATCCTTTTAGGTTAAGCTTCAGATTTTGAACTGATACCGTATTCCTGTGCTGTGGTTAGACGGTGCAACATTTCGAAATAATTAATGGAATTGATCCGGGAGGGTTTTTCGAGTATTTATTGAAAGGAATAAATGAAGATGAAATTCGTTCGAATTTTCCCAATTGAGATACCCGGAAATCCAATTTACTTAATTTATTACTTAATTTACTTAATTTATTTACTTTTTATATATTAGAAATCTATTTCTCTATCTATTTATTTCTAATTTTTTTTCATCCGAAAAAGGACCCTTATTTTATTTCTATATTCCTTAATTCCTTCTGGATCTAAGGAGTCAATTATTATACAAAAATGGGAATAGATCCATGGGTTCCATACCTTGTTATAGAACTTGTGCTTTAGAGAAACATCAGATCAGATAGAGTTGACAAATGAAGCAGTTCATTAATAATTCACAGATAAAAAAAATGAAAAAAAAGAAAGCATTGATTTCCCTCCCATATCTTGCATCTATAGTATTTTTGCCCTGGTGGGTCTCTCTCTCATTTCAAAAAAGTCTCGAACCTTGGATTATTAATTGGTGGAATACTAGGCAATCCGAAACTTTTTTGAATGATATTCAAGAGAAAAATGTTCTAGAAAAATTCCTAGAATTAGAAGAACTATTCTTGTTGGATGAAATGATAAAAGAATACCCAGAGACACATATACAAAATATACAAAAGCTTCGTATAGGAATACACAAGGAAACGATACAATTGGTCAAAACACACAATGAATATCATTTCCATATCATTTTGCATTTTTCGACAAATATAATATGTTTCGCTATTTTAAGCGGTTATTTTATTCTGGGTAATGAAGAACTTGTCATTCTTAATTCTTGGGTTCAGGAATTCTTCTATAACTTAAATGACACAATAAAAGCTTTTTCGATTCTTTTAGTTACTGATTTATGGATTGGATTTCACTCGACCCATGGTTGGGAACTAATGATTGTTTCGATCTACAATGATTTTGGATTGGCTCATAACGACCAAATTATATCTGGTCTTGTTTCCACTTTTCCAGTTATTCTAGATACAATTGTGAAATATTGGATCTTCCGTTTTTTAAATCGCGTATCTCCTTCGCTTGTAGTTATTTATCATTCAATGAATGAATAAAGAACTTATTTGATCTCCTGATATCAATCCAAATTTTTCTTCGTGCATAAAGAAAGCATTTTCCATTTGACTTATTCTTTCTTTATACTTCTACCTCTTCAAGGTATTTGTCCTATTTCAATAGAGTTATTTCAGTACAATGGCAGACTCGTGGATAGGGAACTATACTAGCTACCTATCTAATTTATTGTATAAATTCCTGGATGAATGATTGGATCATGCAAAATAGAAATACTTTTTCTTTTTCTTGGGTAAAGGAACAGATCACTCGATCTATTTCTGTATCGATCATGATATATGTAATAACTCGAACATCTATTTCAAATGCGTATCCCATTTTTGCGCAGAAAGGTTATGAAAATCCACGAGAAGCAACTGGGCGAATTGTATGCGCCAATTGCCATTTAGCTAATAAGCCTGTGGATATTGAAGTTCCGCAAGCTGTACTTCCTGATACTGTATTTGAAGCAGTTGTTCGAATTCCTTATGATATGCAACTGAAACAAGTTCTTGCTAATGGTAAAAAAGGGGCTTTGAATGTAGGGGCTGTTCTTATTTTACCCGAGGGATTCGAATTAGCCCCCCCCGATCGTATTTCCCCCGAGGTGAAAGAAAAGATAGGAAATCTGTCTTTTCAAAGTTATCGTCCCACTAAAAGAAATATTCTTGTAATAGGTCCTGTTCCAGGTCAGAAATATAGTGAAATCGTCTTTCCCATTCTTTCCCCCGACCCTGCTACGAAGAAAGACGTTCACTTCTTAAAATATCCCATATATGTAGGTGGGAATAGGGGAAGGGGTCAGATTTATCCTGATGGGAGCAAGAGTAACAATACAGTCTATAATGCTACATCCGCGGGTATAGTAAGCAGAATAGTACGCAAAGAAAAAGGAGGATATGAAATAATCATCGTTGATGCATCGGATGGACAACAAGTGGTTGATATTATACCTCCAGGACCAGAACTTCTTGTTTCAGAGGGTGAATCCATCAAGCTTGATCAACCATTAACAAGCAATCCTAATGTAGGGGGATTTGGTCAGGGAGATGCCGAAATAGTGCTTCAAGATCCATTACGCGCCCAAGGCCTTTTGTTTTTCTTGGCATCCGTTATTTTGGCACAAATTTTTTTGGTTCTTAAAAAGAAACAGTTTGAAAAGGTTCAATTATACGAAATGAATTTCTAGATCCAGAGATTCCTTACCATCAAGTTGGTAAAAAACGCGGAATTCTTGTCGATCAATACAATTAAATATATATGATCAAAAAATTCTGTAAATCCCTTTGCTTGCTTTGTTTATACTATTTTTTCGGGATGTATGGAATTCTTTACTTGTATCCCATTCCTAGCACTAGACAATAGGCATACAAAAACAAAGAAAGAGGAGACAGGGCAAGGACGGGATAAATGAAAGGAAGGGTACTGGATTATAAGTCTTACTAATCTTCTATTCGACACAAGAAAAAGGACTTTGTACCCTTTCTTGTGTCGTCTTGTATTGAAATAATAATGATTTTTTTCTTGTTCGCCAAAGATTACTATTTCTTCGTTTCCGGGTCTATCGGAATTCCTTTGTTTAGATTCATAAGAAGTAGTAGACAAACAAAAAGGGTTAGGGGGGGTAATTCATCGAGCAAACGAAACTTTTTCTATTATTCAATTAACTTCAACGTAGAATAGCACTTTTTTAGAAAAGAAAAAGAAAAATTATTCAAACAAAAAAATTGACTTTAACTCTTTTTATTGAGATTTTATTGAGAAGCGGATTAGATTTTATTTTTACGCATACCCCAATCCTTTTTCTTTCATCACCTTTTTTATTTTATCTTTTTTTTTATAGAGTAAGGTTCTATTAGTTTAGTATGGAAATGATTTGCAGGATGTCTCATCCGTTTAAATCTATATAATTATCCAGAAAATCGATTGATTCCTTCTTGTTGCTTCTCGTACGAGTTAATATTATATTATGGAGGAACGACAGAGCCTATAAATCAATCAATAGAAATAGATTCAATTCCGTTGTTCAAAAACATCATAAGAAACAAAGGAATAAAGTGGTTTGAAAGATCAGAGCAAAGGATCCATTTTGTCATTTCTACGAAAATTTTGATTATGTTGACTGGATAACTTTCCTATTTGTATGTTATGGAATAGATCAAAGTCTCATCTCGCTCTAAGAGTAAGCACTCAGTGGTACCTTACGCCTATAATAAAAGAAAGGCGTAAGGTACCGCTGAGTGCTTACTTTTTCATGTCTACAATCCAGTTCATCTGATTACTACAGAGATGAACCCAATCCGGAATATGAACCGTAAAAGAAAATACCTATTAAACCGATCACAAGAATACCAGTTACAGTACCTATC